ATAAATTATTTATATAAAATTTATTAATTATGGTTTAATTAATTTTATACAAAAATAATAATAATAATTAATAAATTAATTAATAAAAATTAATATTTAATAATTAAAAATAAAACATAGATTTTTTTTACATACGTATATATATATATATATATTTATATATTAAATATTTACAATATAAAAATATTATTAATAAATTAAATTTTTAATTTATTAATATTAATATATATATATTAATTTTTGATTAAWTAAAATAATATTTTTATAATATATTATTATTTAATTGAATTATAATTGATTTATAATAAAAATTAATTTTTATTATCATATTACTAGAAAAGAAATAAGAGAAATAATAAAAATTTATTAATGTCTAATAAATATATAATATAAAAAAAAAAAAAAAAAAATCTATGTAAAAATTTAGTTAAATAGATAAATTTTTTATATTTTTTATAATTTATTATAAATTTATTTTACATGTAAATTTTAGTATAAAATTTTAATTATTTTAAAAATAATTAATTTAAATAAGCAGTAATTAAAATTAAAAATTTAAGAAATTAAGATTTAGTAATATTTAAATTAATAACTAATTTTGTGCCAGCAGTTGCGGTTAAACAAAAATTAAATTAAATTATTTCAGTTTATAATAAATAAATAAATATTAAATTAAATATTAAATTATTAAGTGAAATTTTAATTTAATTAAAAATTATTTTTAATTTATGATTTAATAAATTTTATTTTAAACTAGGATTAGATACCCTATTATTAAAAATTTAATTAAAAATACTAAAATAGTAGGTAAATTATTATTGAAACTTAAATAATATGGCGGTATTTTAGTTCATTTAGAGGAATCTGTCTAATAATTGATAATCCACGAATAAATTTACTTAATTTATAATTTTGTATATCATTGTTAAAAAAATATTTTTAAATAAAAATAATATTTTAAAATTTAAAATAAAATTTAATTCAGATCAAGATGCAGGTTATAATTAAGTTTAGGATGGATTACAATAAATTTATTTAAATGAAAAAAATTTTGTAAAATTTGATTGAAGGTGGATTTAAATGTAATTTTAATTAGTTTATTAAAATGATTAAAAATTAAAATATGTACATATTGCCCGTCACTTTCATTTAAAAATTGAAATAAGTCGTAACAAAGTAGAAGTACTGGAAAGTGTTTCTAGAATGAACAAATTAGAGCTTGTAAAGTATTTCATTTACATTGAAAAGAAATTAAAATAATTAATTAATTTGAGGGGAAAAATTAATAAATTATAAATAATAAAAAAATTTTTAATATTGGGGGATGTTAAAGTATTTTTTTAAGAAAAAATAAATTATTTTATAGTTAAATAGTATTGAAGAAGAAGTTTGAAATAATTGAAAAAAAAATTAAAAAAAAAGTAATTTTAATTTAGTGTATCTTGTGTATCAGAGTTTATTAAAAAATATTTTTTATAAAAAAAAATCTCGAATTTAAAAGAGTTAATTAATTATAAAAGTTAATGTAGAAAAATTATTTTAAATAATTAATTTGAAATGAAATGTTAATCGTTTTTAAATATATCTAGTTATTTTAGAAAAAAATTTAATTTAAAATTTAAAAAATTTTATTATTAATTATAATTAATAATAAAATATTTAAAATTAAATATATTAAGGGATAAGCTTTAATATAAAAATTTATAATAATTTTAATTAAAATATAAAAATTTTAAAATTTATATTATTTAAAAATTATAATTTGTTATAAAAAATTTTATAAATAATAAAATTTAATTTAAAATTTAATTTTGTATAAAATAATAATTTAAAATAAAATAAAATTAAAAATAATGATAAAATTAGTATATTAAAATAAAAATATAATTTAATTAATAAAAATTAAATTAAAGGAATTCGGCAAAAATTTATATTCACTTGTTTATCAAAAACATGTCTTTTAGATAATAATTTAAAGTCTAATCTGCCCACTGATAGTATATTAAAGGGCTGCAGTATATTGACTGTACAAAGGTAGCATAATCAATAGTCTTTTAATTGAAGACTTGTATGAAAGATTTGATGAGATATAAGCTGTCTCTAATTTATATATAAAATTTAATTTTTTAGTTAAAAAGCTAAAATAAATTTAAAAGACGAGAAGACCCTGTAGAGTTTTATATTAATATTTATTTAAGATTAATTATATAAATAAAAATTAAAAATAAAATTAGTATTTTATTGGGGTGATAGAAAAATTTATATAACTTTTTTTAAAAAAAAATTAACATAAATAAGTGAATAATTGATCCATTATTAATGATTAAAAGAAAAAATTACCTTAGGGATAACAGCGTAATATTTTTTTCTAGTACAAATAGAAAAAAAAGTTTGCGACCTCGATGTTGGATTAAGATAAAATTTAAATGCAAAAGTTTAAAATTTTGATCTGTTCGATCATTAAAATCTTACATGATCTGAGTTCAAACCGGTGTGAGCCAGGTTGGTTTCTATCTTTAAAATAATAAAATATTTTAGTACGAAAGGATCAAATATTTTTAATAATTAAAATTTAATGAATATTAATAATATAATTATATACTATTTTGACAGAAAAATGTGATGATTTTAGAAATCATAAATGTATAATTAAATTATATAAATAGTATATGATAATATGAGATTTATATAATATTTTTATTGGTATTTTAATTTTATTAATTGGAGTTTTAATTGGTGTTGCTTTTTTAACATTATTAGAACGTAAAGTTTTAGGCTATATTCAAATTCGGAAAGGTCCTAATAAAATAGGTATATTAGGAATTTTACAGCCTTTTTGTGACGCAATTAAATTATTTTCAAAAGAACAAGTTTATTTAAATTATTCTAATTATTTTTCTTTTTATTTTTCTCCTATTGTGAGATTTTCATTATCTTTAATAATTTGAATAACAATTCCTTATATTTTTAATATGGTAGTTTTTAATTTAGGATTATTATTTTTTTTGTGTTGTACAAGAGTAGGGGTTTATACTTTATTAATTGCTGGTTGATCTTCTAATAGAAATTATTCTTTATTAGGGGGTTTACGAGCAGTAGCTCAAACAATTTCTTATGAAGTGAGATTATCTTTAATTTTAATATCTAGTATTATTTTAATTATAGATTTTAATATAATTAAATTTAGAGAATATCAATATTTAATTTGATTAATAATAATAATAATTCCTTTAAGAATATGTTTTTTATCTTCATTAATAGCTGAAACAAATCGTACTCCATTTGATTTTGCTGAGGGGGAAAGAGAATTAGTTTCAGGATTTAATATTGAATATAGAAGAGGGGGGTTTGCTTTAATTTTTTTAGCTGAGTATTCTAGTATTTTATTTATGAGATTATTATTTGTAATTATTTATATAGGGGGTTATGATTTAAATTTAATATTTTATTTAAAATTAGTATTTATTTCTTTTTTTTTTATTTGGGTTCGGGGAACATTACCTCGTTATCGATATGATAAGTTAATATATTTATGTTGAAAAAGATATTTACCTTTATCATTAAATTATTTATTATTTTTTATGGGTGTAAAAATAATTTTAATATATAAAATAAATTTAGTATAAATTAATAGAATATTTATTCTTTCTTAAGTTTTCAAAACAAATGCTTATAACAAGCTCATTAATTAAAATTATTAATTAAAAATTAACTTATCTCAAAATTTATTTAAAATTGGGTTAATAATAAAATAAGAAAAATAAATTAATGTTAAAATTTGACCTGTAATAATGTATGGAGCTTCTACAGATCGAGCTCCAATTCAGGTTAATAAAATAATTGTTGTAATTAAAGATCAAAATAAAATTTGGTTTAAAGGGTAAAATTGGATACCTTGAATTTTTTTATTGAAAGTAAAAGGTAAAATAATTAAAATTAAAATAGATATTACTAAAGCAATAACACCTCCTAGTTTATTGGGGATAGATCGAAGAATAGCATAAGCAAATAAAAAATATCATTCAGGTTGAATATGAATAGGGGTAACTAAAGGATTAGCAGGGATAAAGTTATCTGGATCTCCTAGTAAATATGGATTAATTAAGGAAAGAAAAGTTAAAATTGAAATTAAAATAATAAATCCAATTAAATCCTTAAATGTAAAAAATGGATGAAAAGGAATTTTATCTAAATTTCTATTAATACCTAATGGATTATTTGATCCAGTTTGATGAAGAAATAATAAATGAATTATAGTTAATATAAGAATAACAAAAGGAAATAGAAAATGAAATGTGTAAAATCGAGTTAATGTAGCATTATCTACTGCAAATCCCCCTCAAATTCAATTTACAAGTATTGTTCCTAAATATGGAATTGCTGATAAAAGATTAGTAATAACTGTTGCTCCTCAAAAAGATATTTGTCCTCAGGGAAGCACATATCCTATAAAAGCTGTAGCTATTAATAAAAATAAAATAATAACTCCAATTATTCAGGTAAATTTTAAATTAAATGATTCATAATAAATTCCTCGTCCGATATGAAAATAAATACAAATAAAAAAGAAAGATGCTCCATTAGCATGTAAAGTCCGAATTAATCAACCATAATTAACATTTCGGCAAATATAATTTACTCTAAAAAAAGCTAAATCTACATTAGCTGTATAATATATAGTTAAAAATAGACCAGTTAAAATTTGAGTTATTAAACATAAAGCTAATAAAGATCCAAAATTTCATCAGGATGAAATATTAGAAGGAGTTGGAAGATCCACTAATGATCCATTAATAATTTTAATTACTGGATGAGTTTTACGAATGGGTTTAAATATATTTATCATTAGTTATTAAATGATCGTAAAGGACCAAAAAAAATATTAGTAATTTTTACAATTGCAATTAATGTGATGAATAAATAAATAATTATTATAATTACTATTCAAAAATTTTGATTATTATATAATTTAGATAAATTAAAATTATATTCATTATTAAAAAATAAAGTTGAATTAAATAAATTAATTATTTCATCATTTAAGAAAAAATTTATTCAGTTTAAGTTATTTTTTAAAAAAAATCTAAAAAATATAATAAATAAAATATAAATAAATGAGAATTTTATAATAAGTTGAATTTTAAATAATTCATTTGAAGCTACTCTTGAAACATAAATAAATAATACTAATAATCCTCCTAAAAAAACTAAAAAAAGAATATAAGAAAATCAATAAGTATTAATTAGTATGCCTGAAATTAAACATGTAATAAGAGTTTGAATTAAAATTAATAATCCTATAGCAAGAGGATGATTAATAAAATATAAAAAAATTGAAATAGAAATTAAAAGGATAGATAAAAATATTTTTAAAATATCAAAGAATAGTTTATAAAAATAATAATTTTGGAGATTATAGATAAAGAAAATCTTTTTCTTTGAAGTTTTTAAAGAAAATTCTTATTTTTGATTTACAAGACCAAAGTTTTTTTTAAACTATAAAAACTTATTTAAAAACTAATGTTAAATATAAGATTAATTATTATTATTATATTTATGTTGGGGAATATAATTTTTGTATCTAAACATAAACATTTATTAATTGTTTTAATAAGTTTAGAGTTTATAGTATTAAGAATTTTTTTTTTAATATTATTATATTTAATAATAATTAATTATAATTTATATATATTAATAGTATTTTTGGTTTTTTCTGTTTGTGAAGGAGCTTTAGGGTTATCAATTTTAGTCTCTATAATTCGGACACATGGTAATGATTATTTTCAAAGTTTTAATTTAATTTAATGATAAAATTTTTACTCATAATAATTTTTATAATTCCTTTATGTTTTAAAAAAAATATATTTTGATTGGTTCAAATATTATTGATATTATTAATATTTATATTTATGAATTCGACTATTAATATTATAAATTTTTGTAATTTAAGATATATATTAGGTTATGATATAATTTCTTATGGTTTAATCTTATTAAGAATTTGAATTAGAAGATTAATAATTATAGCAAGAGAAAGTTTATATAAGAGTAATTTTTATTCAAACTTATTTTTATTTAATATTATTTTTTTAATAATAATATTATATTTAACTTTTAGAGTAATAAATTTATTTATATTTTATTTATTTTTTGAAAGAAGATTAATTCCAACTTTAATATTAATTATTGGTTGAGGGTATCAACCTGAACGAATTCAAGCAGGAATATATTTATTATTTTATACTTTATTTGCTTCTTTACCTTTATTAATAGGAATTTTTTATTTATATAAAAATATAAATTATATAATAATTTATTTTTTAAAATTTTATGATTATAATTTATTAATATTATATTTATGTTTATTAATAGCATTTTTAGTAAAGATGCCAATATACTTTGTTCATTTATGACTTCCAAAAGCTCATGTAGAAGCTCCAATTTCTGGTTCAATAATCTTAGCTGCAATTATATTAAAATTAGGGGGTTATGGTTTATTACGTGTAATAATTATTTTACAAGAGATTAATTTAAAAATAAGATTTATTTGAATAGTAATTAGATTAGTTGGAGGATTTTATATTAGACTAAAATGTTTTTGTCAAATTGATATAAAATCTTTGATTGCTTACTCTTCTGTTGCTCATATAAGAGTTGTAATTGGGGGTATTATAACTATAAATTATTGAGGTTATATAGGTTCTTATATTTTAATAATTGGGCATGGATTATGTTCTTCTGGAATATTTTGTTTATCTAATATAAATTATGAACGATTAAATAGTCGAAGATTATTTATTAATAAGGGTATAATAAATTTTATGCCTTCTATAAGATTATGATGATTTTTATTAATATCTTCTAATATAGCAGCCCCCCCTTCATTAAATTTAATAGGGGAAATTAGTTTAATTAATAGATTAGTTAGATGATCTTGACTAAGAATAATTATACTAATATGTATTTCATTTTTTAGATCCGGTTATAGATTATATTTATATTCATATACTCAACATGGAAAATATAATATAGGAATTTATAGATTTTATACAGGTACTTCACGAGAATATTTAATATTAATACTTCACTGGTTACCTTTAAATATTTTAATTATAAAAATTGATTACAGAATAATTTGATTTTACTTAAATAATTTAAATAAAATATTGATTTGTGGAGTCAAAAATATGAGTGCGTTTCATTTTAAGTCATTAATAAATTTTCTATTTGTTTTATTAGATTTTTTTTTTTATTTTTTTTTATATTAATTAATTTTTTTATAATAATTTATTTTATTATAAATAATATAATTATTTTTTTAGAGTGGGAAATTATTTCTTTTAATTCTGTTAATATTGTATTTTCAATTTTATTGGACTGAATATCTTTATTATTTATAATATTTGTTTCATTAATTTCTTCTTCAGTAATTTTTTATAGAAAAAGTTATATAAGATCTGAATTAAATTTAAATCGATTTATTATTTTAGTTTTATTATTTGTATTTTCTATAATTTTATTAATTATTAGTCCAAATATGATTAGAATTTTTTTAGGTTGAGATGGATTAGGTTTAGTTTCTTATTGTTTAGTAATTTATTACCAAAATATTAAATCTTATAATGCTGGAATATTAACAGCTTTATCAAATCGGATTGGGGATGTAATGATTTTAATATTAGTTTCTTGAATATTAAATTATGGGAGATGAAATTATATTTTTTATTTAAATTTTATAGAAAATGATTTTTCTATAAAAATTATTAGATTATTAGTAATTATTGCAGCTATAACAAAAAGAGCTCAAATTCCTTTTAGATCTTGGTTACCTGCTGCAATAGCAGCTCCTACTCCAGTTTCAGCTTTAGTTCATTCTTCTACATTAGTTACAGCAGGAGTTTATTTATTAATTCGATTTAATAATGTTTTAGTAGAAATATTTTTTTTAAAATTTTTATTATTATTTTCTGGGCTAACTATAATAATAGCTGGTATTTGCGCGAATTATGAATTTGATTTAAAAAAAATTATTGCTTTATCGACTTTAAGACAATTAGGATTGATAATAAGAATTTTAAGAATAGGATTTTATGATTTAGCTTTTTTTCATTTATTAACACATGCTATATTTAAGGCTTTATTATTTATATGTGCTGGGGTTATTATTCATATAATAAATAATAATCAAGATATTCGAATAATAGGTGGGATTAGATTTTATATTCCTTTAACTTCTTTATGTATAAATATTTCAAATTTAGCTTTATGTGGTATTCCTTTTTTAGCAGGATTTTATTCAAAAGATATAATTTTAGAGATGGTAAGAATAAGAAATTTAAATTTATTAATTTTTTATTTATATTATTTTTCAACTGGATTAACAATGTTTTATACTATTCGACTATTAATATATTTAATAATTAATGACTATAATTTATTATCTATTTATAATTTATATGATGAAGATTATGTTATATTAAAAAGTATATTTGTATTATTATTTATAAGATTAATTTCTGGGAGATTTTTAAGTTGATTAATTTTTTATTATCCTTATATAATTTATTTACCGATTTCTTTAAAAATGATAGTAATTTATGTGAGAATTGTTGGAATATTTATAGGTTTAATAATTAGAAATATAAATATTTATTCTTTAAATAAATTTTTAGTGTTTTATAATTTAAGAGGATTTTTAACTGTAATGTGATTTTTACCAAATTTATCTACTTATGGTTTAAATTATTATTTTTTGAAATTTGGTCAAATTTTAATAAAAAATATTGATATAGGGTGAAGAGAAATTTATAGAGGGCAAGGAATATTTAAAATTATTAAGTTTTATTCTTCAGTTAATATAATTTATCAAATAAATAATTTTAAAATTTATTTATTTAGATTTATTTTATGGGTAATAATTTTTATTATTTTAATTATAATTTATTTAAATAGCTTAAAAAGAGTATAATATTGAAGATATTAGGGTGATTGATTATATAATCTTTAAATATTTATAAAAAAAATTTTTTTATTTTTACAATGAAAATGTAAAGTTTTTTTTAAACTATATAAATAGAAATATTAATGATTTTAATCACTATAAATTAAGTTAGCAGCTTAATTATTATATATTTCTAATTGGAATTTTTATTCAATTTTATCATTAACAGTGATATACCTCTTTTTGGTTTCAATTAATAATTAACTTAATAAATAAGGAGTTATTAACTCTATCTTTTAAGTCGAAATTAAATGCAAATTGCTTCTTATTTAAGATAAATTGAAAATTCAATATTATTTGAATGCAAATCAAATGTTTTATTAATTAAACTATAATCCTTAATTTGTTCAATTTAATATATTTTGGTTTCATTCATGATAAAGACCTACTAATAAAATAATAATAAAAAAAAAGTTAATTTTAAATCAAGTAATGAAATTAACTCTAAAAAAGGTTGGAATTATGGGGAAAATTAAAGCAATTTCTACATCAAAAATTAAAAAAATTACTGTAATTAAAAAAAAATGAAGTGAAAATGGGATGCGTGAAAGTGATTTAGGATCAAATCCGCATTCAAATGGGGAACATTTTTCTCGATCTAAAAAAGATTTTTTTGAGATGATAAATGAAATTATTATGAAAATATTAGCAATAATAATTATAATTAATGATATTATTATTATTAAATTAATTATTTATATTAATAATAAATTAAACTTTTTGATTGGAAGTCAAATATACTAAATATATTATATAAATAGTTAATTTCCTCATCAATAAATAGAGATATAAAGAAATAATCATACTACATCAACAAAATGTCAATATCATGCAGCAGCTTCAAATCCAAAATGATGGGAATTAGAAAAATGATTATTAGTATGACGAATTAAACAAGTGGAAAGAAAAATAGTTCCGATAATAACATGAAGACCATGGAATCCTGTTGCTATAAAAAAAGTAGACCCATATACTCTATCTGCAATTGTAAAAGGGGCTTCAATGTACTCATAAGCTTGAAGAATAGTAAAATAAATTCCTAATAATACAGTAATTAACAAACTTTGAAAGGTTTGTGTGAAGTTATTTTCTATTAAAGCATGATGAGCTCATGTAACTGTAATTCCTGAAGTAATTAAAATAATAGTATTTAATAAAGGGATTTGAAATGGGTTAAAAGGTGTAATTCTTAAAGGAGGTCATATAGATCCAATTTCAATATTAGGTGATAATCTACTATGAAAAAATGCTCAGAAAAAGGAAACAAAAAAAAAGATTTCTGATACAATAAATAAAATTATACCTCACCGAAGACCTTTAGTAACTAAAATTGTATGTATTCCTTGGTATGTTCCTTCACGGCAAATATCTCGTCATCATTGATATATTGTTAATAAAATAATAATATAACCTAAAATAAGTAAATTTAAATTAAAATTATGAAATCATTTTACTAGTCCAGTTACTAAAGTTATTACTCCAATAGCTCCAGTTAAAGGTCAAGGTCTATAATCTACTAAATGAAATGGATGATTATGATTAAGAGTCATTATAAATTAATTAATTTCGCTAGAATAAAGAGTGCTTAAAATAGTAATAACATAAGATTGAATTACTGCGACTGCAGATTCTAAGATTAATAAAAGAATTTGAATAAAAATTAAAATAATTAATAAATAATTAGGTATATTAGTGCCTGTATTACTTAATAAAGTTAATAATAGATGACCTGCAATTATATTAGCTGTTAATCGAACAGCTAAAGTTCCTGGGCGAATAATATTTCTAATTGTTTCAATTAAAACTATAAATGGTATTAAAATAGTTGGAGTTCCTTGGGGAATTATATGAATAAATATATGTTGAGTATTATTAATTCACCCATAAATTATAAATCTTAATCATAAAGTTAAAGATAGAGATAAGGAAATATTTAAATGACTTGTACTTGTAAAAATATAGGGGAATAAACCTAAAAAGTTATTAAATAAAATAAAAAANAATAATGAAATAAAAATAAAAGTTGATCCGTTATAACTATTTGGGCCTAAAAGAGTTTTAAATTCTTCATGTAATTTTGATGAAATAAAATTTCATAAAATAAAATGACGATTAGGAATTAATCAAAAAGAATAAGGAATGAATATTAATCCAATAAAAGTTCTTACTCAATTAATTGATAAGCTAAAAATATTAGTTGAAGGATCAAAAATAGAAAATAAATTATTTATCATTTTCAAGTAAAATTATTTTTTATTAATTTTTTATTATTATTATTATAAAAATAATATTTTATTATTAAAATAAAATAATTTATAATATTAAAAATAATAAAAATTGAAATGAAAAAAATAAAAGAAAAAATTCAATTAATAGGTATTATTTGAGGAATAAAAGAATATTACTAAAGTAATAATTTAAATTTGACATATTTATGTTATGAATTAACTAATTCTTTCATTAGAAGTAATTGCTAATTTACTATTAAATGGTTTAAGAGACCAATACTTGCTTTCAGTCATCTAATGATGAATAATTATTAATTCAGTTAATAAAATTTTTAATTGAGATTCTTTCAATTACAATAGGTATAAAGCTATGATTTGCCCCACAAATTTCAGAACATTGACCATAAAAAATTCCTGGTCGATTAATAAAAAATCTTGTTTGATTTAATCGACCAGGATTAGCATCAACTTTTACTCTTAAAGAAGGGATAGCTCATGAATGAATAACATCAGTTGCTGTAATTAAAATACGAATTTGATTATTAATTGGTAAAACAATTCGATTATCAACATCTAATAATCGAAAATTAGATAAATTGTCAGTTGATTGAATTATATAAGAATCAAATTCAATATTATTAAAATCAGAGTATTCGTAACTTCAGTATCATTGGTGACCAATAGATTTTAAAGTAATTAAAGGATTATTTAATTCATCTAAAAGATATAATAATCGTAAGGAAGGTAAAGCAATAAAAATAAGAGTAATTGCTGGTAAAATAGTTCAAATTAATTCAATTATTTGCTCTTCTAGAAGAAATCGATTAATATATTTATTAAAAAATAATTGAATTATTAAATAGGAAACTAAAATTGTAATTATAATTAAAATAATTAAAGTATGATCATGAAAAAAAATAATTTGTTCTATTAAAGGAGAAGCTCTATTTTGATAATTAAGATTAGATCATGTTGCCATATTCTAAAAAAAGGATAATCCTTTATAAATGGGGTTTAAATCCATTACATATAATCTGCCATATTAGAAATTACTTAAAATGGGTAATTCATTATATGAATGTTCAGCAGGGGGTAAATTTTGATATCATTCAATAGATGAGGATATATTTAATGAAAAAAGAATTAAACGTTGGTTAATTATTGATTCTCAAACAATAAGTACTATTATAATTATTGAAAATAAAGAAATATATGATCCAAAAGATGAGATAATATTTCATGAGATAAATCTATCTGGATAATCTGAATAACGACGAGGTATTCCTGCTAATCCTAAAAAATGTTGAGGGAAAAAAGTTAGATTAACTCCAATAAATATTGAAATGAATTGAATTTTTAATAAATAAGGATTTATAGTTAATCCTGTAAATAGGGGGTATCAATGAATAAATCCTCCAAAAATAGCAAATACAGCTCCTATTGATAAAACATAATGAAAATGTGCAACTACATAATAAGTGTCATGAAGAGTAATATCAATAGAAGAATTGGCTAATACAACACCTGTTAATCCTCCGACTGTAAATAAAAAAATAAAACCTAAACCTCATAATATAGAAGGACTATAATTAATTTGAGTTCCATGGAGAGTAGCTAGTCAACTAAAAATTTTAATTCCTGTTGGTACTGCAATAATTATAGTAGCTGAAGTAAAATAAGCTCGAGTATCAATATCTATTCCTACTGTAAATATATGATGAGCTCAAACAATAAATCCTAATAAACCAATTGCTATTATAGCATAAATTATTCCTAGATACCCAAAAGTTTCCTTTTTACCACTTTCTTGAGAAATTATATGAGAAATTATACCAAACCCGGGTAAAATTAAAATATAAACTTCTGGATGACCAAAAAATCAAAATAAATGTTGATAAAGAATTGGATCTCCTCCTCCTGCAGGATCAAAAAATGATGTATTTAAATTACGATCAGTTAAAAGTATAGTAATAGCTCCAGCTAATACTGGCAAAGATAATAATAAAAGAAGGGCTGTAATTCCAACAGATCAAACAAATAGGGGTATTTGATCAAAAGATATATTATTAACTCGTATATTGATAATAGTTGTAATAAAATTAATTGCTCCTAAAATTGATGAAATACCTGCTAAATGGAGAGAAAAAATAGCTAAATCAACAGAAGAACCTCCATGAGCAATATTAGATGAAAGGGGGGGATAAACTGTTCATCCTGTTCCTGCTCCATTTTCAACAATTCTACTAGAAATTAAGAGGATTAAAGATGGGGGAAGAAGTCAAAATCTTATATTATTTATACGAGGGAATGCTATATCTGGGGCTCCTAATATTAAAGGGACTAATCAGTTTCCAAATCCCCCAATTATAATAGGTATAACTATAAAGAAAATTATAATGAAAGCATGAGCTGTTACAATAGTATTATAAATTTGATCATCCCCAATTAAAGAGCCTGGATTTCCTAATTCGGTTCGAATTAATAAACTTAAAGATGTACCTACTATACCTGCTCAAATACCAAAAATAAAATATAAAGTTCCAATATCCTTATGATTTGTAGAAAAAAGTCATTTTCGCTAAATAAAATGGCTGAGTTATAAGCGATAAATTGTAAATTTATTAACGAGGAATATTCTCTTTTATTAAATAAGGGAAGTCTTATAGTCAAAATAATGATATAAAATTGCAAATTTTAAGGTGTAATTAGTACTAAGGCTTAAAGAAATTTCTTTATAAATAATTTTGAAGATTATTAGTTTATAATTAACTTAAAACCTTAAAAAAAAAAAGTTCTAATAATTATACCTAATAAAGAAATAAAATTAAAAAAATAAATAAAAATTAAAGAATTATTTTTAATAAAAATTTTAAATCATTTTAATTTAAAAGAAAAAAATAATAAAGAAGAATAAATAATACGAATATAAACAAATAATAAAATTAAACTTGATATAACAAATACAAAAGAAATAATAAAAAAATTATTATTTAATAAATAATTAATAACAAGTCATTTAGGAAAAAATCCTAAAAAAGGAGGTAAACCTCCTAAAGAAAGAAAATTAATTATAATTGAAATTTTAATTAAAAAATTTATATTAAAAAAAAATAATTGACTAATAAAGAAAGTATTGATAATATAAAATAAAAAACATATAATAAATGTAAAAATTGAATAAAAAATAAAATAAATGAATCATAAATTTTCACTAATAATTATAGATGAAATTATTCAGCCTAAATTATTAATTGAAGAAAAAGCTATTAATTTTCGTAAGGAGGTTTGATTAAAACTACCAATAGCTCCAATTAATACATTAAAAATTATAATAAAGTATAAAAAATTTAAATTAAAATAATAAGACAATAAAATTATGGGGGTAATTTTTTGTCATGTTATTAAAATAAAACAATTAAACCATGAAAGACCTTCTATAATATTGGGAAACCAAAAATGAAAAGGAATTGACCCTATTTTTATAAGTAGTGATGAGTTAATAATAATTGAAAAAAAATTATTAAAAAAAAAATTTTTTATTAAAAATAATCTTAATAAAATTGAAAATAAAAAATTAATTGAGGCAATTGATTGAGTAAGAAAGTATTTTAGAGAAGCTTCTGAATTTAAAAGATTATTATGGGTTGAAATAAGGGGGATAAATCTTAATAAATTAATTTCTAATCCAATTCAACATCCTAGTCATGAATTAGAGGATACAGAAATTAAAGTTCTAAAAAATAAAATAAATAAAAAAAATATTTTATTAGAATTAGTTATTAAAAGAATAAAAAATAAGGATTTAAATCTGAAATGAAGTTTATTCATATTATAAAAATTATATTTTAGTGTAAGATGCACAATAATTTTTGAAGTTATTAGGTATAGTTTAATTCTATAAAATATAATAAAGGTAAAAAAATTACATAATTTATCCTATCAGAATAATCCTTTAATCAGGCACTTTATTAATTTAAAAAAAAGGTATTTCCTTTATATTTGAGGTATGAACCCAAAAGCTTTATTTAGCTTATTTTTAA